CACTATATACGATCTCGAGTAATAGAAAAAAAGATTACAATAAAGATTACAATATTGATATTAGAGTAGAAAAAAAGGAAAGAGATCTCAAAGATCTTTTTCCTAAAATTCCCGTTTGGTCCATTTATACCATAATCAAACCTTCCCCTCAATTAATATTCAATTTAGATTGGTCATCCAATCCGAATATTCACTATTTGGACTCCTAATTTGACTAAGAAGTCTTGCGATATTGCGACGTGTTATTAAATAAAAAGGATGTTCTATCAAACGATTCGCCTTTTGAGTTGATTTTATTCAACGATTGACCAAACGAAAATATTAATAAATAATCAATTATATGAACTTAGATCAATCAAATTAATTTCTATGCAACGATTCGGCCCAATCAATTTATCCATTGATTATCTTATCAATTTAGGTTGCAGGATAATGATAAACAAGGGGGAAGGGAAAGGCAAATTTATAACAAAGGGGATTCATAAATGGTTCGTAGAGGGAAGGTCGAACTAGGTATATGGAATTGAATGGCGATAAGTTAACTCTTGTCAAGGGTTAGACGCATCCTTATTAAATCCGATTGCATTCAAGATGAAGAAAGAGTGGGTTTACATTGTGTAAGAAAGACATGTATATGTGATATTAGATATTGACTAGTTATATACGAGCTAAAGATATATCTAAATTTCCCTACTAATCGAATATGAGTGTAGATGGGGATTCTATAGAAGTCCTTCTGTCTCATATGTGACTGTGAGTTGAAGATGAAGTCAATAAAAAAATCGAAGAATTCAAAGTCAAAGAGCGGTTCGGGACAAAGAAACGGAAAAACTAAAGTTGTATGGATTCACAAAGACTTTCTCGAGAGAAACTAAAAAAGAGATATCAAAGTAGTTTTGATAATTCAAGAATGTTATTACTTGAATTCGAAGTTCGTAGTTACTTTGACTGGATGAATCGTAGCAATCGAATAATTAAGTCATAGTTCATTGGTTGAATGTATCATTAACCATTTTTTTTTTGGTACGAGGAACTTATCATGAATCCACTGATTTCTGCCGCTTCCGTTATTGCTGCTGGATTGGCTGTAGGGCTTGCTTCTATTGGACCTGGAGTTGGTCAAGGTACTGCTGCGGGTCAAGCTGTAGAAGGTATCGCGAGACAGCCCGAGGCGGAGGGAAAAATACGAGGTACTTTATTGCTTAGTCTAGCTTTCATGGAAGCTTTAACAATTTATGGCTTGGTTGTAGCATTAGCACTTTTATTTGCTAATCCTTTTGTTTAATATTAGAAATATGAAAAATTTTTATTTTTCATATTTTATTGCCTTGGACTTGTGCTTGTGCTTTGCTTTTTCGAATTATATAAAGATTTCATTCCTAGAATTACTTATTCGTTGAGAAAATAACCCACGGGAAGGGCTGATTTGCGGATGAGGAATTAGCATACAAACTCGCTTTCATCCTTCCCGTTTGTGTTCGTAGGCCTTTTAAGAGGGGTTGCAACCAAGAAGGTAATTCAATATTTCTAAATCTAATAGATTTTTGATTCGATTTAAAAAGTAGGAAACTAGAAATATATAGATATAGGGCAAAGTAATACAAAAAGAACTCTGTTCGATTTTTTAGTCTATCTATAGAGGAGATCATATGAAAAATGTAACCGATTCTTTCGTTTCTTTGGGCCAATGGCCATCCGCCGGGAGTTTCGGGTTTAATACCGATATTTTAGCAACAAATCTAATAAATCTAAGTGTAGTGCTTGGGGTCTTGATCTTTTTTGGAAAGGGAGTGTGTGCGAGTTGTTTATTTCAAGAATAGGCTGGATCCAACCAGATGTACTTTTTCTCTTATAACTAGGAAAGTTATACCTAAGAAAGAAGGGTGCATGATCTCGCGAATTACTTCTGAATAAATTCAGAAATCATATGTAAGAACTATAGCATTTCGTAATTTATTGGAAAATCCACTTTGATTCTCTATCAACCAATAATATGGGCCCATTAACATGGTTAAAGCTAAACTGTTTGAAGTCCAGACGCAGCATGGTACTCTTTCTACCACTATGTTAATATAGAGATGGTTTCAAATAAATAATTTTTATCAATAGAGAACACTCATATTGATAAAATGATTTGAACTACTTATTGGGGATTTTATCCCCTTTTTTAGCCAATGCTGAATCGATGACCTATGTATTGTGTATAAAGTAAGAAAAACTTCTTGGATTAAAAAAGTAAACAATTTTGCTGACAATTACATATTTTTTGTTTGGTCAGAAGAGTCCTCCGAATTTTTTTGTCTTGGATTAGTTTGAGATTTTGATTTCATTTTGGAATATGACAAGAGAATAGAGGATAGGCTCATTACATTAACAAGAAAGATATGGTAATTTACATTGAGCGTGAGAGCCAAATGAATCGAAAGATTCATGTTTGGTTCGGGAAGGGATCATGGAATTTTTGAAATGAATGGAAAGATAATCTACTTTCATTAAGTGA